AAGTAATGAGCCTCCCAATATTGGGAGGCTCATTACTTCAAATGAGATAATGATAATGAAAAATCATTTCATCTTTTTAGTTGGAACTTTAGGCGGTTCTCGAAAAAAGATAGCGAAAAAAATGATTCCTAAAGTTGAGACTAAGAGGAATGTATAAACCAATGCTTCCATAGATTTGATCGTGGTTTACAATTATAGCTTTCATACCTGTTTATTTGGGATCGTCTCCCGGATAAAGAAAAAGAAAAAATAAGAGGAAAAGAAAAGGTAGCCATTCAAATCAAGATTGATCCGGTTCCCTATGTCAAATTCAAATAAAAAAAAAAAGAAAATGAAAATCAAGTCGAAAAGAAAGAGAACAATCTTGTATCAGACTACTTGTCTTCTTGTAGTTGGATCTCCAAGTTTTTGGAATGTTCCAAATTCTACTTGAGCATCTAAATCTGGGTCAATACCAGCAAAAACATCTCTGAACAAGGTTCTAGCACCATGCCAAATGTGTCCGAAAAAGAAGAGCAGGGCAAACGAAGCATGTCCAAAAGTAAACCAACCCCTTGGACTGCTACGAAAAACACCATCCGATTTCAAAGTAGCACGATCTAATTCAAAAATTTCACCCAATTGAGAACGTCTAGCATATTTTTTCACAGTAGCAGGATCACTATAACTGACTCCATTGAGTTCGCCGCCATAGAACTCAACAGTTACACCTACTTGTTCGACACTATACTTCGATTCCGCCCTTCTAAAAGGAACATCGGCTCTAACAATTCCGTCTCCGTCTACCAAAACAACCGGAAATGTTTCAAAAAAAGTAGGCATACGACGTACAAAAAGTTCACGCCCCTCTTTATCTCTAAAGATAGGGTGTCCTAACCACCCAACAGCTATTCCATCCCCATTGTCCATTGAGCCCGCTCTAAACAATCCCCCTTTTGCCGGATTATTGCCGATGTAATCATAAAAAGCTAATTTTTCAGGAATTTTAGACCAAGCTTCTGATAAACTTTGATTTTCGGCTAGCCCAGCACCAACTCTTCGATATATTTCTTGCTGGAAGTATCCCTGATCCCATTGATAACGAGTAGGACCAAATAATTCAATCGGGGTAGTTGCTGAACCATACCACATAGTTCCAGCAACAACAAAAGCTGCAAAAAACACAGCTGCGATACTACTGGAAAGGACGGTTTCAATATTTCCCATACGTAATCCTTTGTACAGACGTTGGGGTGGACGGACACTAAGATGGAAAAGGCCCGCTAATATACCCAATGTTCCTGCTGCAATATGATGAGAGGCTATTCCCCCAGGAACAAAAGGATCAAAGCCTTCCACACCCCACGCGGGATTTACGGGTTGTACCCTTCCGGTTAGTCCATAAGGATCGGACACCCATATTCCAGGACCATACAATCCCGTTACATGAAATGCGCCAAAACCAAAACAGGCCAACCCTGAAAGAAATAAATGAATTCCAAAAATTTTGGGCAAATCCAAAGAAGGTTTTCCCGTACGTTCATCACAAAAGATTTCTAGATCCCAATAAACCCAATGCCAGATAGCTGCCAAGAAGCACAAGCCAGAAAACACAATATGTGCCCCGGCGACACCTTCGTAACTCCAAAGACCCGGATTCGTTATAGTCCCCCCTGTTATACTCCAACCGCCCCATGAATTGGTTATTCCTAAACGAGTCATGAAGGGTATAACAAACATACCCTGTCTCCACATTGGGTCAAGAACAGGGTCAGAAGGATCAAAAACTGCTAATTCATATAGAGCCATCGAACCGGCCCAACCAGCAACCAGAGCTGTATGCATTATATGGACAGAAAGCAAACGACCGGGATCATTCAATACAACAGTATGAACACGATACCAAGGCAAACCCATGAAAATACCCCTTATATCAACAAAAAATAGACACTATGTAACTTTATTGCACTGGAATATGCTATGGACCCCCCTTTTTAGTGGATTATCTCGGGTAAAGGATTCATATTTGTTCTAGTTTTTTTAGTAATAATGGAACAATTCTATTCGTAGGAACAAAAAGAAGCAGATCTATTCTACACCCGATAAGTAAGAATACGCAATGGTGTAGGGGAGGGGGGTGGAGAGTTGACACTATTTTATATGATTGTTTAAATGAGTAAATGCAGACATATTTGTTCATCAATCAAAGAAAGGACTCATTCGTAAGAATTTTCCTTTATTCATTTGGTCCTATCTTTTTTAGTTAGGTTATGATTTTGATTTATGAACTTATTCAATCGATACTAGAAATAAAATATGATAAAGACCAATCATTATTAAGACACTAAACCCATCGTTACGCTTCTGCATCAAAGTCAAAATAAGAAATGAAATCGAAATTCTATTATTCTTCTATTCTTCTTTTCTTATTCTATTTTTCTTCTTTTCTTATTCTATTATGCCTATTGGTGTTCCAAAAATTGGATTTCGAATTCCTGGAGATGAAGATGCATCTTGGGTTGACTTATAGTGCGACTTGTCAAATATATTGGGTCATATGGAATTTCCCCGTTCTCTCCCCCGATCGAGATATCCTCTCTTTCACCTCAAAAAAAATTTTTTGATGATTCAAAAATTTGGAGCGTGAAGTGTAATGAAATGCAATTAGATCTATTTTTTGAGGGGATATGAAATTAAATATTCTCAATTTAGAATAATTTATGGTTTTCTTAATTGGACCAAAAAAATGAAGCATCCAGGCTCTGTTTATAAAAAAAACCAATTGGTAATATATGTATGTATGTACGATTACTACTTCTATACATATCTTTTTATACATTTCTTTTTATACATTGGCAGAAAACATGAAATAAATTGAAGAAAAAAGGAAGGGAAGTCGTAGCAAAAAGACATAGTATTGGAGTATTTGTCCTATATGTGCAAATCAAAATCGGGCAGATCTTTACTCGGAGTAGAACATAAACCTAAAAGAATTGAAGAAACCCATTTAGAAACAAGAAAATGACATCACGATTTGGATTCGATCTGGATGAAAACAATATATCAATGAAAAGTTAGTTCAATAAGTTTAGTACATTTTTTTTCTTAGAATACTTATAGAATACTTATATAGAATATAAGTAAACGGGTCAAAAGTCGTCTTTTTTGAAAAATGTAAGAAAAAGACCAGAAGTGTGAAAAAGCCCACTATCAAAAAAGAAAAAGGTTGAAATCTACACATTGATTTTTTTTCGCGATTTTTGGTGAACCGTATGCATCAAAAGGTGCATGTACGGCTCCTAAGAGATCAAATTGTATCTTATCTTAATCAACCGACTTTATAGAGAAAGATTAATTTTTTTAGGTAAAGAAATTGATAGTGAAGTAGCGAATCAAGTTAACAGCCTTATGGTATTTCTAAGTATGGAGGATTACACCAAAGATCAATATGTGTTTATAAACTCTCCCGGCGGATGGGTAACACCCGGACTAGCTATTTATGATACTATACAATTTGTGCCGGCAGATGTACAGACAATAAGCATGGGATTATCCGCTTCAGTAGCATCTTTTATTCTGGCCGGAGGAACACCTACGAAACGTATGGCATTCCCGCACGCTTGGCGCCAATGAGTCTTTTATTTTATTTGAGAAAAAAAAAGAAGACTATGCCTTCGCCATATAAATATTAAGTAAAAATAGCATGGCACTTCGAATTCGATATGATCAATTTTTTTTTGTTTTTTCCAAAACCATTCGATTATGTATCGAAAGAGTAGTCTGGGAAAAAAGGGGCTATTTACGATTGATTTTATCTGATCTATCGGAAGCCTATATTCAGCGTTACAAACTTTTTTTTTTCTTTTTACATTACACCGAACGAAGAAAAGCTTTTAACAATATTTATGTTATGAAAGAAGAAAGAATATGAAAAAAAAGGAACTTTGGGATTGCTAAATAACAGATGAAATAATAAAGCAACTGAAATAATAAAGCAACAGAACCATCATAGTATTTTTTAGCTACTCCAACAAAAAAAGGAAGGATGGTTATTGGATCATTTACCGATCTGGATCTGATAGAACCTCTCTATTTTAGATTTCTTGTATGGACGGTAAAAAGAAATTCCATTATAGAGAGCCGTATGCAATACGCAAAAGATGCTTGTACGGTTCGTCAATTCTATCTCTTTGTTCTTGATTATTATTTATCTCTCTAGATTTATCATGTCATGCGAGATAGAAGAATTTTTGATTCATATATATTATTGTATATAATCAGGGTAATGATCCATCAACCCGCTAGTTCTTTTCGGGAGGTATACGCGGTGGAAGTTATCATGGAAGCGGAAGAAGTAACCAAAATACGCGAAAATATCACAAAGATTTTTACAAAAAGAACAAACCTACCTTTATCTACTGTAATCGTAGAAATGGAAAGGGATTCTTTTCTGTCAGCAGAAGAAGCCCAAGCTCATCAAATTGTTGATTTGGTAACGAGTGAAAAAGAATAGTCTATTATTGATATTGAATAAAAAATAAATTAGCAAGGATTCGTTGCAAATACATGACATGATTTGAATTTTTATCTCCTTACTGTTTGCGTTTGATCGTCTATATAAATATTTCTATATAATATTTCTAGTAATTAATAATGTAGAATAGAATATAAGGAATTCATATCATAATCATCAGGTTAAGATTGATCTAAACCAGCTCATTATGTATCCAACTCAACATGCCAACTATTAAACAACTTATTAGAAACACAAGACAGCCAATCAGAAATGTCACGAAATCCCCCGCTCTTCGGGGATGCCCTCAGCGCCGAGGAACATGTACTAGGGTGTATGTGCGAGTCGTTCAGATCATGTACTAAGACAAAAGAAAGGAAACAAATTATTCCAGTATCAATAGGACCAAGATAGAATGGAAAAACTTCATTCACTATCTTAATCTTAAAAAAAACCTATTATATTAAATAATATCTATCCTTTTTATTGTGTATCAAATTATGAAATTTATGGTTTTCGGTTGGTGCAAATCCAATCACCTCCATTTGAAATTTAAGATGAGAAAGACTTCCCCATTGGTAGCAAATTATTATCCATTAAGCAGGGGAAATACTATTTAAAAGGGAAAAGATTATGCCCTTACTCTTACCAGAACGGACTAACAGGGTCAGCTACCCAGCTAATCTTCATACTTAAATACCGTTACTGTATAGGTAGATTTCGTTGTGAAAGACCTATTACTAGATATTTCATGGGTAGAGCCAGAGCCAAAGAGTATGAACTGTACAAGTTAAGAATAGCATTGATTAAATGAAGGAAGGGGCTCCGGTGTATAGAGAAGACCTCGCCGTTTAAGAAGTAACCATAGAAACGACGGAACCCACTATTTTTTTATCCATTTCTATTATTTAATGTACTATGTTTTTTTGATACCTAGTATCAATACAATTTCTTATTTCGAGGTGAAATGCTTCGAATAAAAAGAAAAAATCGTGGTTGGGAAGGTTATAGTAGCAAAAGCCATTGGAATTTTTATTTTATACATTGGAAGAATTCGTTTTGTTATTAATAGACTAGGAAAGGGAAAAGAATAACTGAAAGAAAAGAAATCAAATAGTTATTCATCAAAGTTTCATTTATTCAATGACCAGAATTAAACGCGGATATATAGCTCAGAGACGTAGGACAAAAATGCGCTTATTTACATCAAGCTTTCGAGGGGCTCATTCAAGACTTACTCGAAATATTACTCAACAGAAAACAAAAGCTTTGATTTCGGCCGATCGGGATAGAGATAGGAAAAAAAGATATTTTCGTCGGTTGTGGATCAGTCGAATAAACGCAGTAATTCGTGAGAATCCAATCAAAGTATATTTTAGTTATAGTAATTTTTTATATAATCTATACAAGAGTCGATTGCGTTTAAATCGTAAAATACTTGCACAAATGGCTATATTAAATAAGAATTGTCTTTATATGATTTCCAATGAGATCATAAAAAATTTTCCCCGGAGACTGAACTCCGGGAAGGTAGAGTAGAGATTTGTATGAGAAAATAGAATCATATGATAAAGTCGTCAAAATGAGCAACCACGTTCAATAAAAAAAGATTTATTCTTCTTCACCGATTCTCTTTTTTCTTACAACACGATAATCCAATTTGGATTATCGTAATTTTCGAACAAAACATTAATCCACATTTCATTTGAGTTTAGATTAGAATTTGAATTCAATTGAAGAGTAAACCTATTTATTGTTTTTTTGTTTTAAGACCAGTAGTTCTAGGGTTTTTTGTTTTAAAACCAGTAGTTCTAGGGTTTTTTGTTTTAAAACCAGTAGTTCTAGGGTTTTTTGTTTTAAGACCAGTAGTTCTAGTGGTCGACTCTCTTTTTTTTGCAAATAATTTTTCATTATTAAGAAAAGGTAGCAAAGATAAAATACGAGCTTGTTTTATAGCAATAGTAATTAATCGTTGTTGTTTTAAGGTCAATCTATTCACCCGTCTAGATAATATTTTTCCTTGTTCACTAATAAATCGAGTAATTAAACTCATGTTTTTATAATCAATTCGATCCCCCGGTTGGATCGGGGGCAAACGCCTACGAAAAGATCGTTTGGATTTAGATTTAAGAAAGAGTCGCGTAGATTTCTTCATGGTTTGTTTATTCCTTATAGCGAAAATACTATTTCTTACAAAATACAATAGGATTTTGTTTTTTTTTTTTGTTTCTATTTTAAATAGAAATATTTTAAATTTCTATTAAATATATGTTATATATAATTAACATTTTTATATATATTATATATAATTAACATTTTTCATGTTCCTTAGAGGGGGGACACCCAGGCGATCAATTTTATCTATTTCTTTATCTCTCCGTGAATCGTATGTTTGCAACAACAGGGACAGAATTTTCTCAATTCCAATCGACTAGGTGTATTGTGTCGATTCTTTTGAGTCATATATCTGGAAATACCCCTTGATTTCTTATTAACACTGTTTCGAACACAACTGGTACATTCCAAAATAACCGTTACTCGGATATCTTTGCTTTTCGCCATGAACCTCCTTTGGGTTTTTGATTCATTTAACTCTTCTATTTTCCCATTCGAAGCGAATAAAGGAACAAAAAAAAATAGAAGTTGATAATTCAAAATCAAATTATGAAAGATTTCGTTGGAATCAATATCAATATAGTTCTAGTAAAAATTAAGTAATACAACAATTTCTAATTCTATTTAGAATGATAGTACAGTATTTCAGTTTTCATTTAAGTTTCTTGTAGAATATTGTTGCCCCATCCTAGCCATTCCATTTCCAGACTCACTTTATTATTAATAGAAATGGAATTGATTTTTAATTAAATTCAATTGAAGCCAGGGACCGGATTCCAGGTTTCACTGAAGTTGAATCCACTTTTATTCTTTCTCTTTTCTATTCTAACTCTAAAAAAAATAAGGGGGGATTAATTACAGATATTTGATTGTATCTCTAATCTTCTTCAACCCTTCCCGTGTCAATAACTAGAATTAAAAAAAGGGGAATATCAAGGCATCCGGGAATAAACGGTTGATCTCTATCAATAGACCTGCTAAAGCCCCGAACCACAGAGTACTTATCACTGGTGCCACGGAGAGATATGTTTTTAGATCTCGCATTTAAAATCCTCCTTATCTATTCTTATTCTTGTAATTTGTAATACATAATGGTAATACATATATATGGTTATTTAGTTAATAACCACTTGTATTTGTACACAGAATCCCTCATTCAAATTGAAATAGATAACAATTCATTAGATATTTTTTTTTTAAACAAAAAAAAAAAGAGGTCTCCGCCCGAGCATTCCCTAAAAATATTCATTTTTTTAGGTGGGTTTCCTATTTCTTTTTGTATATAAGTCTTTTTATTTTTATAAATATCCATTTTTGAATTAATATTCTATGTTATACGATATGAAACTAAAAAGAAAAAAAATCGCAGGTTATATATATATCAACGGAGAAAATCAAAATCAAGATGTGGAAAATAAGACAAAGATTCTTTACAATGACACTATAAACCAATTGAAAGGGATGTAGCGCAGCTTGGTAGCGCGTTTGTTTTGGGTACAAAATGTCACAGGTTCAAATCCTGTCATCCCTAACTATTAACTATTACTTATCTTATTATCTTATGAGCAGTAACAAGGGATCAATTGAGATCGAGTCAAATTGGACATATCATATATATATATAATAATATATAGATATATATATATATTATGATACTATATATAGTATATATATTATGTATAGTATACGCATGCAAGATTGATTTTTTGGGGTCACATAAAATGATTTGTGAAAATAAAGCGCTCTTAGTTCAGTTCGGTAGAACGCGGGTCTCCAAAACCCGATGTCGTAGGTTCAAATCCTACAGAGCGTGATTCCATTCTTGTTGTTAGATCGAGAATGACACTGAAATCATTGAACAACAGTCTGAATTTGACCTCCTGTGGATTAGGATTAAAACAAATAGGAGGTCAATAAACAAAAGAGATGTTAATTAATCAAAGATCCAACTGATCACCACGTCGGTATTGTAAATATGCAGTTACAAATAATCCAGCCAAAGTAATAGGAATTAGACCTAACACGATTCCAAATAGAAAAACTTCAATCATTTTAATTTGTTTGAAAGGGGAAAGGGAGAGGTAATATCTATCTTTCAATATTAATCCATATTGACCATAAATCTCAATGACCAAGAATTGTAAATTGACACGGTAAGGAACTATATATGGAATACCAGGGAAAGAGTGATTTTTATGAATTGAATGAACAATTCATTTAATAATTTCAAATCAAATAAGTCGTATCTTGTTCAAACCGATAAATAGAGCTGAGGTTATAGTTAAAGCTGCTAGTAGAAAACCGAAATAACTAGTTATAGTAGGCATGAAGAACCTAAATGAAATACGTTCTTTTTATACATATGTTTATAAAGCACTTCCCTAAGTTGTTTACATTTTTTAAAGAAAGATAAAGATAGGAAGATAAACAAAAATACCACTTAAAAGATACAATTGAAAGTTTTTGATCCATCAATCAATTCTTATAGACGAACAAAAATATATTGACAATATATTCACATAGGGAAGAAATCAATTCACCATCTGTGACATCTACCCATCCTGTGATTCCAAATCAACAGATTCATTGAGCAATTTTTGAGTTGAGTAAACTAATCGAATTAAAAAAAATATTTGAATTCTATTAAAATAAAAAAAAATAATTAATAAGAACTTTGTTGTGTAATTCATTCAATTCAAAAAATGAAACTTTCTTTGATATTGAATAAAATCGGAAAAATATCTATTTTGTTTTATTTATTTTCAAATCCATTTTTCTATTTTAGAACAAAAAAAGAGTGACATTATACTTCTAATGTCCCTTACTCTTTCCTTTTTTTCTTTCATTTTAACTCATTCGATTTAGGAGTGGGTTCCATTCTCATAATATTTACAATGAGAAGAAAAAAAGTATCAGATCACCAAAAACTAGGGTTCTACTTTTTTATTTTGTCTTTCTACTTTTTAATATTAATCGAAAGCTCTATACTTGTAATTAAGCCAAGAAAGAACCCTTTTGGGGGTCTAAGACAAGAACAACAATGCGCGCATCGCGACTATTGATTCAAATTCTATTAATTGTTTTCTTTCTGTCATCAAATATTTTTTGCTATTACTGTTACTTGTTACTGGACGACTAACCACCAATTCTTTAAAATGCAAAAAAAGAGGGGGTTCCCCCAAAAAAAAACATCTTCTACAACCACAAAAAGTAAAAGTAGATTTCTGGATTTCGCATCGAATTGAATTGTAGAAATATGCTAATCTCCTCGATGAATTATTAGAAACCAATCTGTCGGATTCACATTTTACTCGCGATCCTCAGTTTCTAGTCCGAAGCGAATAATGTAGAGAGAGAATCCTTATACTATCAAAATTGGAGGAATTTTCTATT